TAGGCATACCTATTTCTTCATATTTTAGCTTCTATAAAATGAAGTTTATTTACTACAGCTGATAAAAATCGTTGTTTTGGACGATACATATGTAGAAAGCCTATTTTGTTTGTTTTTTTCCTAGTATTTATTAACTTGCTCTTTCTTTTCCTTTTTATTTCTATAGTGGAGATAGTCGCGCGTAATGACAGATCACGGCCATATTATTAAAAGCTTGTGGTAAGAATGGGTTCCGCTCTAGTGCACGAAAATAATATTCCAAAGCTTTTGTGTGTTCTCCATTCCTCGTGTGGATAAGTCCTATGTTATAGAGTATATAACTTCGATCATAGGGATCAATTTCTAGTCGCATAGCTTCATAATAATTCTGTAAAGCTTCTGCATAATTTCCTTCGGATTGAGCCGACATTCGTTACGGTCGTCTTTCGATTCAAAGAATCTCCGTTTCAGAACCGTACATGAGATTTTCATCTCATACGGCTCCTCCCTTATGTGCATAATGAGAATAATATTTTTGAATTTTTGATGAAATCAAAAAAGATTGAAATAGTCTCATTATAAACTGAGCGGGGCTGGTGTTTTTACAAGAAATAACTAGCCAACCTTATTGTAAAAGATCTTTCCTTAAGATCAAGCATGTTGGTACTAGATAAACTAGATAAAAAAGGGTGACTCCAACAATTTCTTTGTCTTTAACGCCTCTTAATTTCCAGGAATTAGTCACTTCAACAGTCTTCGATGGTTATACGGATATCCAAAATACGAACGAGATGGGTGCTTGTTGTCCCAACCATTCTTGTTAGCCCCGGTCCTGATAAGGAATAGGTATAATTTATAACAAAGTTTTCGTGTTGTTGATTCCTAGGAGTAGTGCCTCTTCCTCTCTGCCTCCTATTGGTACTAGTGGACTAAGTTTGACCTAACCCATAGGTTATAACCCCTCGCTCAATACTCTCGAATCGATAATTGAAGCATCTGAGGTTGCATTAATCGGGGATATACGACAGAAGGGCTTGCTTGTTTTATTTACAAACGAAACTTCACCTTCAACAAGCGTGGATTTATTTCAATAATTTTTTTTCTTTTTATTCTGAATAATGTGTCTTTTTCCTAAAACTGAGAACGGTCAAAAAAAAGAAAAAAAAAGAATCAAATCGCACCATCCCTGTAATAAGTGAATGCCTCTTTCTCTACCGAAGTTGTCGGAATTATTCGTAATAAGATATTGGCTACAATTGAAAAGGTCTTATCAATAAAATTTCCATTTATTCGAGATCTAGACATAGGCAGAAATCCATTCTATAATTTCTTTTAATTACCTTTTGTGAGAAAAGAATCCCACAAATAAAGGAATTGTACAGTACGAAATAACATAAAAACAAACTCATTAAAGAAGACCTTCTACTCAAATTGTTTTGACAGGAATCAATCAAAACTACGAAATATTTGAATTCGATTAGATTTCGTCCAAATGTAAATTAGAGTCGTATAAGAATGAAGGGAAATATTACGAGTTCATCGCAGTTGAAGAATCAAAGAATTTCTCCTAAACAGATTGGGATAATTCGAGAAGTTTCATCTTTGAATCATAATCCAAAGATGAAAAAGAATCGAATAATCATTCTATGATGGATGAAAATAGAATGAATAAACGTCCGTTTTGTGTTATGTGTATAACAAGTATACGCCATATAATCAAATCCGGGAGCGTTTCACTAATTTGGAATAAACCTGTGGAGTGGCGTAAGGAGTTGTTGTTGAAAGATCTAAAACCGAAAAGAAATTTTCGAATTTTTATGAAAATCGAATAATATTTGAAATCGAATCATAATCGAAAGATATCCATTAAACATAGTCTAAAAAAATAGATCGACCCGTGCGTGTATTCGTTAGTGATTTAATCTGGTAGGAAAGAAAGGGTCGGGAGTACCATTTTCGCAAACATGAATAGATATCTCTTTATTTATTGTTTTTAACATTGACACAATAAAATTTATTTATCCCCCAACCTTGAGGGAAGGTTTATATTTGCTGAAAAGTTTTTCTATTTTTTTTTTTTTAGTTAAAATAGAGTGTACATACCTATTCAAAAATCTAATAGAAATGATTCACTATTCACTTGGTTTCTGGACCGTAATCATTAATCATTATGTAGGAGAGATGGCCGAGTGGTTGAAGGCGTAGCACTGGAACTGCTATGTAGGCTTTTGTTTACCGAGGGTTCGAATCCCTCTCTTTCCGTACACTTCACCTAATTCACCAACATTACTGACCACAATATATCAAATAACAATTGATACCATTAGTCCAACGGTTATACCTTTCTTTGATATAGATTCTCTATTCCTAAATTCAAATATTCTATGGTATGGAAAATACTGGGAAAGAACGGACAAAGAATGAAAATTCTCCACCAATCTATGATACATGAATGGGAGAAAAATCTCCAAACCCTTACCTCGGAACTTTTTACGTAGGTGAAGGAGAAAGCAAAATTGTCCGAACCTTTGTTTGTTATTTTCGTTAGGTTTAAGTCTGACGAGAATAATATTCTACAACCAGCAATTCATTTATTTTCAACCCAACCCATTTACTATCTATTATTTGATTAACTAATCCTTTATATTGAAATGGGTGAAGGGTCAAATGCTTTGGCAATTCCTCATGGGAAGCTGAATCAAGATAATTTTGAACCAGAGCCCTGGACTTTTGTTCATCCTTCACTGTAATAATATCTCGGGATTTGCAACGATAACTTGGTATATCTACTATACGACCATTAACGAAAATATGTCTATGGTTAACCAATTGGCGGGCTTGAGGTATGGTCGAAGCCATACCCAATCGAAAAAGGATGTTATCCAAACGCATTTCAAGTAATTGTAGTAAAACCAGACCTGTTGAACCTTTGGCTTTTCCGGCGATACGGATGTATTTAAGTAATTGTTGTTCTGTAAGACCATAATGAAAGCGCAATTTTTGTTTTTCTTCTAAACGAATACGATATTGAGATTTTTTACTGGGGCGTGATTGGTTTCTAAGATCGCTTCCGGCTCTAGGCTTTTTACTAGTTAGTCCCGGTAAAGCACCCAAACGACGTATTTTTTTGAAACGAGGCCCTCTGTAACGCGACATAAAGACTCCTTATTTTATTGAAATTTCATAAACCTAAATTCAAACTAAACTAAATAAGAAATATGAGAAATTAAAGAAATCAAAATTTACTGAAGTACTGTACTACAAAGAATAATTCGATGAATTCTATCAATATCCGGACCTTATTATTATATGTATCTATTATAGTATGTGTATTTATTAATATATGTATCTATAAATATTTGAACATTTTTATTGTATATATTATCTAATTTACTTATATTAGTATATTAGATAATTTTATTTGAATATATTCAAAGATGGAATGTGAATTTGAATAATCTATTTGAATATTAATATACTAAGAATATAATAATATACACAGATTCAATTTCATTACATAACATTAAATGAATTTCAATAAAAAATGAAATAATATTCAAAAAAATAAAGAATATGAAAATATTAAATAAAACTATTAAAAGCTAACAATAAAATATAAAAACGAAAATAGAGAAACTAAAAAAAAAATAAGAGTTCTTTTTTATAAGTTAGCCCTTGGTAAAGGGGTAAGAGGCTTTTTCAATCTTTTTTGATTTCACATTCTCATTTAAAGATAAAAAAGAAAAAGAGATGGAGAAAAGCCGGCTATCGGAATCGAACCGATGACCATCGCATTACAAATGCGATGCTCTAACCTCTGAGCTAAGCGGGCTTGTGTAACATAAATTATACACATATAGGAATTTAATAAACTACCAGGATATTGGCTATTCATTATGAAGAATGAATAAATGAATGAATATGAGTATAGAAAATATATATAGAATTTCTGAATTTCTAATAAATAAGGAAAATTGGATATTTGAATACAATGACAACGACAACATAGGAATAAACATAAATTAACGAAATAAATAGTTCGAAATTCTGGCTAATCTAACAATAGAATAAAATAATCCATTCTAAAATAAGAAGAAAATGAAATGAGAAAGTGCAATTCATAGAAATGCAGTCCAGATCATAATGAAACATCCCTTTGTTTTCATTCAGATTTGTTTTCATTCAGAAAGGTGAAAACAAAAAAAAAGAATTGATCGTTCAAGTATTCAAAATAGTACACTAAACATGATATAAAAATGATATCTATAAAGTAGGGGTATGTATAATAATATATATATTTATCCATATAATTAGAATATATTAATTAATATATAATTAATATATATATCCATATTGAATTTCGGATACAGAAATGATAGAATCTTTTATGATTGGGCAAAATATGAGTTTCCGATAGAAAAAAAAGAAGGTAGACAAGAAATCCAAATAGGAAAAAACGTTTTTCAATATGAAACCACTATTTAATGAACTAATGAATTCGGCGTTTCCAGCATAGCAATAGTATAAGTATATAGAATAGGAAGGAAGGAAAGAAAAAGGAGAACGGCATTATAATAATCACAAAAAATAAAAAAAAAAAACGGGGATATGGCGAAATTGGTAGACGCTACGGACTTAATTGGATTGAGCCTTGGTATGGAAACCTACCAAGTGAGAACTTTCAAATTCAGAGAAACCCTGGAATTAATAATGGGCAATCCTGAGCCAAATCCAGTTTTCTGACTCTGAAAACAAACCAGGGTTCAGAAAGCAATAAAAGGATAGGTGCAGAGACTCAATGGAAGCTGTTCTAACAAATGGAGTTGGCTGCGTTGTGTTAGTAAAGGAATCCTTCCATCCAAACTTCCGAAAGGATGAGATGAAGAAGACCCTATATATACGATATACGTACTGAAATACTATCTGAAAATGATTAATGATGGCCTGAATCTTTTTTTTTTTAATTGATATGAAAAAAGAATTGTTGTGAATCGATTCACATTTGAAAAAAAAAAATATTG